GCTAGCGTAGCTTAATTAAAGCATAACACTGAAGATGTTAAGATGGGCCCTAGAAAGCTCCGCAAGCACAAAGGCTTGGTCCTGACTTTACTATCAACTCTAGCTAAACTTACACATGCAAGTATCCGCATCCCCGTGAGAATGCCCTACAGTTCCCTGCCCGGGAACAAGGAGCTGGTATCAGGCACACTTCGACTAGCCCATGACACCTTGCTTAGCCACACCCCCAAGGGAACTCAGCAGTGATAGACATTAAGCCATAAGTGAAAACTTGACTTAGTCAAAGCTAAGAGGGCCGGTAAAACTCGTGCCAGCCACCGCGGTTATACGAGAGGCCCAAGTTGATAGACATCGGCGTAAAGCGTGGTTAAGATTAAAGACAATACTAAAGCCGAACACCTTCAGAGCTGTTATACGCATCCGAAGGTAAGAAGTTCAACCACGAAAGTGGCTTTATAGCCCCTGAACCCACGAAAGCTACGATACAAACTGGGATTAGATACCCCACTATGCCTAGCCATAAACATTGGTAGCACACTACACCCACTACCCGCCTGGGAACTACGAGCATCAGCTTGAAACCCAAAGGACTTGGCGGTGCTTTAGATCCACCTAGAGGAGCCTGTTCTAGAACCGATAACCCCCGTTCAACCTCACCTTTCCTTGTCTCTCCCGCCTATATACCGCCGTCGTCAGCTTACCCTGTGAAGGTTAAATAGTAAGCAAAATTGGTACAACCTAAAACGTCAGGTCGAGGTGTAGCGTATGGGAAGGGAAGAAATGGGCTACATTTCCTATTACAGGAAATACGAATGGTGTACTGAAACGTACGCCTGAAGGAGGATTTAGCAGTAAGCAGGAAATAGAGCGTCCCGCTGAAATTGGCCCTGAAGCGCGCACACACCGCCCGTCACTCTCCCCAAGCCTACCAACTAAAATAATTAAAACCCTATAATCGCGAAGGGGAGGCAAGTCGTAACATGGTAAGTGTACCGGAAGGTGCACTTGGAAAAATCAGAGCGTAGCTAAGACAGAAAAGCATCTCCCTTACACTGAGAAGTCACCCGTGCAAATCGGGTCGCCCTGATGCCCAACAGCTAGCCCCCCTAAACAAAAACAACAACCCCTTATTAATACCCCTAAATACACTAATATTTATATTAAACAAACCATTTTTCCCCCTAAGTATGTGCGACAGAAAAGGGCCTGTGGAGCGATAGAGAAAGTACCGCAAGGGAACGCTGAAAGAGAAGTGAAATAACCCAGTGAAGCCTAAAAAAGCAGAGATTTTACCTCGTACCTTTTGCATCATGATTTAGCCAGTGTACCCCAAGCAAAGAGCACTTTAGTTTGATAACCCGAAACTAAGTGAGCTACTCCAAGACAGCCTATTAATAGGGCAAACCCGTCTCTGTGGCAAAAGAGTGGGAAGAGCTTTGAGTAGAGGTGACAGACCTACCGAACTTAGTTATAGCTGGTTGCCTGGGAATTGGATAGAAGTTCAGCCTCCCGGATTCTTTATTCACATCAGTCTCACACCTTCTGATACCCCTAAGAAGCCGAGAGAGTTAGTCAAAGGGGGTACAGCCCCTTTGAACCAAGACACAACTTTTCCAGGAGGGTAAAGATCATAATAAACAAGGTAAAATATTTTGGTGGGCCTAAAAGCAGCCACCCCTATAGAAAGCGTTAAAGCTCAGATATATTACTAAACCCCCTATACTGATCATCAAATCTTATCCCCCTAATTCTACCAGGCCGTCCCATGCACACATGGGAGTGACCCTGCTAATATGAGTAATAAGAGAGCCTATGCCTCTCTCCTTGCACACATGTAAATCGGAACGGACCCCCCACCGAACCTTAACGGCCCCAAACAAAGAGGGTACTGAACAACAGACCAAACAACTAGAAAAACATTCAACGAACAACCGTTAACCCCACACAGGTGTGCCCCTAAGGAAAGACTAAAAGAAAGAGAAGGAACTCGGCAAACACATGAAGCCTCGCCTGTTTACCAAAAACATCGCCTCTTGCAAAACTTAAAAATAAGAGGTCCCGCCTGCCCTGTGACTATTAGTTTAACGGCCGCGGTATTTTGACCGTGCGAAGGTAGCGCAATCACTTGTCTTTTAAATGGAGACCTGTATGAATGGCATAACGAGGGCTTAGCTGTCTCCTCTTTCAAGTCAATGAAATTGATCTTCCCGTGCAGAAGCGGGAATAACCTCATAAGACGAGAAGACCCTATGAAGCTTTAGACACCAAGACAGATCATGTTAAACACTCCTTAATAAAGGACTAAACCAAATGACCCCTGTCCTAATGTCTTTGGTTGGGGCGACCGCGGGGAAACAAAAAACCCCCACGTGGAATGGGAGCACCCCCTCCTAAAACTAAGAGCTGCTGCTCTAGTTAACAGAATTTCTGACCAATAAGATCCGGCAATGCCGATCAACGAACCGAGTTACTCTAGGGATAACAGCGCAATCCCCTTTTAGAGCCCATATCGACAAGGGGGTTTACGACCTCGATGTTGGATCAGGACATCCTAATGGTGCAGCCGCTATTAAGGGTTCGTTTGTTCAACGATTAAAGTCCTACGTGATCTGAGTTCAGACCGGAGTAATCCAGGTCAGTTTCTATCTATGACATGATCTTCCCTAGTACGAAAGGACCGAGAAGAAAAGGCCCATACCTTAAGTACGCCTTACCCCCACCTAATGAAAACAACTAAAATAGGCAAGAGGGCATGCCCCCCCTGCCGGAGAAAACGGCATGTTAAGGTGGCAGAGCCCGGCAATTGCAAAAGGCCTAAGCCCTTTCCACAGAGGTTCAAGTCCTCTCCTTAACTATGATTTCAACACTAATCACCCACATTATTAACCCTTTAGCCTTTATCGTACCTGTCCTTCTGGCCGTTGCCTTCTTAACCCTACTTGAACGAAAAGTGCTTGGTTATATACAACTACGAAAAGGCCCAAACATTGTCGGGCCCTATGGTTTGCTGCAACCAATCGCCGATGGGGTTAAACTCTTTATCAAAGAGCCTGTCCGACCTTCTACTGCTTCCCCTATTCTTTTTCTACTTGCTCCTATTCTTGCCCTTACACTGGCTCTTACCCTTTGAGCTCCTATACCTATACCCTACCCTGTCATTGACCTTAACCTAGGAATCTTGTTCCTATTGGCACTATCAAGCCTAGCCGTATACTCTATTCTAGGTTCAGGCTGAGCATCCAATTCTAAATATGCCCTAATCGGGGCCCTCCGAGCCGTCGCCCAAACAATCTCCTATGAAGTTAGCCTAGGGCTGATTCTTCTAAATATCATCATCTTTACAGGGGGTTTTACCTTACAAACCTTTAACGTAGCCCAAGAAAGCGTCTGACTGATCCTCCCAGCTTGACCCCTCGCCGCCATATGATATATCTCAACCCTTGCAGAAACCAATCGTGCCCCTTTTGATCTCACCGAAGGAGAATCAGAGTTAGTCTCCGGCTTTAATGTTGAATACGCCGGAGGACCTTTTGCCCTATTTTTCCTAGCAGAATACGCAAACATCTTACTTATAAACACACTTTCTGCAACCTTGTTCTTAGGGGCTTCCCACATTCCTTCTCTTCCTGAACTAACCGCTGTGAATTTAATGACTAAAGCAGCCCTCCTCTCAGTTGTTTTCCTCTGAGTTCGAGCCTCCTACCCTCGATTCCGGTATGACCAACTAATACACCTAATCTGAAAAAATTTTCTCCCCTTAACACTGGCCCTGGTCATCTGACACCTGGCGCTTCCCATTGCATTTGCTGGCCTCCCTCCTCAGCTGTAGCCAAGGAGTTGTGCCTGAAGTAAAGGGCCACTTTGATAGAGTGAACTATGGGGGTTAAAGTCCCCCCAACTCCTTAGAAAGAAGGGACTCGAACCCTACCTAAAGAGATCAAAACTCTTAGTGCTTCCACTACACCACTTCCTAGTAAAGTCAGCTAATTAAGCTTTTGGGCCCATACCCCAAACATGTTGGTTAAACTCCTTCCTTTACTAATGAACCCGTACATCTTAGCAACCCTTCTTTTTGGTTTAGGCCTAGGAACCACAATTACATTTGCGAGTTCACATTGACTGCTCGCCTGAATAGGACTTGAAATAAATACTCTCGCCATTATTCCCTTAATAGCCCAACACCATCACCCACGAGCAGTTGAAGCCACCACTAAGTATTTCCTTACTCAAGCAACTGCAGCAGCCATACTTCTTTTTGCCAGTACTACTAATGCCTGACTTACAGGACAATGAGACATTCAACAGATAACCCACCCTCTGCCAATTACCCTAATTACCCTAGCCTTAGCATTAAAAATTGGGCTTGCTCCAGTTCATTCATGACTCCCGGAAGTTCTCCAAGGACTAGATCTTACTACCGGGCTCATCCTCTCCACCTGACAAAAACTCGCCCCCTTTGCCCTGCTACTTCAAATTCAACCCGTTAATTCATCAATCCTAATTGCCCTTGGTCTCTTATCTACCCTTGTAGGAGGTTGGGGAGGCCTAAACCAAACCCAACTACGTAAAATCCTTGCTTATTCCTCAATCGCCCACCTCGGTTGAATAATTCTTGTGCTTCAATTCTCACCCTCCCTCACACTTCTTACCCTACTAACTTATTTTGTCATAACATTCTCAACATTTCTCGTATTTAAACTAAATAAATCAACCAGCATTAATATACTCGCCACCTCCTGAGCAAAAGCACCAGCTCTTACCGCCCTCGCCCCCTTAGTCCTTCTATCCCTAGGAGGCCTTCCGCCACTAACCGGCTTCATACCGAAGTGACTAATTCTTCAAGAGCTAGCCAAACAAGACTTGGCCCCCACGGCAACCTTAGCTGCAATATCAGCTCTTCTAAGCCTTTATTTTTACCTCCGACTCTCCTATGCAATGACCCTCACCATGTCCCCTAATAATTTAACAGGAACAACACCTTGACGACTACAATCCTCCCAACTTACACTCCCCCTAGCCATTTCAACCCTAGCCACGCTCCTGCTTCTTCCCTTAACCCCTGCAGCAGTTGCTTTACTCACCCTTTAAGAGACTTAGGTTAACACAAGACCAAGGGCCTTCAAAGCCCTAAGCGAGAGTGAAAACCTCTCAGTCCCTGATAAGACTTGCGGGACATTACCCCACATCTCCTGCATGCAAAACAGACACTTTAATTAAGCTAAAGCCTTTCTAGATGAGTAGGCCTCGATCCTACAAACTCTTAGTTAACAGCTAAGCGCCCAAACCAGCGAGCATCCATCTATCTTTCCCCCGCCTGTCCGGGGTCTAAAGGCGGGGGAAAGCCCCGGCAGACGTTAGTCTGCTCCTTAAGATTTGCAATCTAATATGTCAAACACCTCAGGGCTTGGTAAGAAGAGGATTTAAACCTCTGTTAATGGGGCTACAATCCACCGCTTAGACACTCAGCCATCCTACCTGTGGCCATCACACGTTGATTCTTTTCGACTAATCACAAAGACATCGGCACCCTTTATCTAGTATTTGGTGCTTGAGCCGGAATAGTGGGCACTGCCCTAAGCCTGCTCATCCGAGCAGAACTAAGCCAGCCCGGCGCTCTCCTTGGAGACGACCAGATTTATAACGTAATTGTTACAGCACATGCCTTTGTAATAATTTTCTTTATAGTAATACCAATTATGATTGGGGGCTTTGGGAACTGACTAGTACCACTTATGATCGGTGCCCCTGATATAGCTTTCCCTCGAATAAATAACATGAGCTTTTGACTTCTACCCCCCTCTTTCCTTCTCCTTCTTGCTTCCTCAGGAGTCGAAGCTGGGGCTGGTACCGGGTGAACTGTATATCCGCCTCTTGCTGGGAATTTAGCGCATGCTGGAGCATCTGTTGATTTAACCATTTTCTCCCTACACTTAGCGGGAGTTTCCTCAATTCTAGGTGCTATCAATTTTATTACAACAATCATTAACATAAAACCCCCTGCTATTTCCCAGTATCAAACCCCTCTATTCGTATGAGCTGTGCTAATTACCGCCGTTCTTCTCCTTCTCTCACTTCCTGTTCTTGCCGCTGGCATTACAATGCTTCTCACAGACCGAAACTTGAACACAACTTTCTTTGACCCTGCAGGAGGAGGCGACCCTATTCTTTACCAACACTTATTCTGATTCTTCGGCCACCCAGAGGTATACATCCTCATCCTTCCAGGCTTTGGAATAATCTCTCACATTGTTGCCTATTATGCAGGTAAAAAAGAGCCCTTTGGTTACATAGGAATAGTGTGAGCCATGATGGCTATTGGCCTTCTAGGCTTTATTGTGTGAGCCCATCATATGTTTACAGTTGGCATGGATGTCGACACCCGGGCCTACTTTACATCTGCTACCATAATTATCGCAATCCCCACCGGTGTAAAAGTCTTCAGCTGACTCGCAACTCTTCACGGGGGCTCTATCAAATGAGAAACCCCTTTACTATGGGCCCTTGGCTTTATTTTCTTATTTACAGTAGGGGGACTAACTGGCATTGTTTTAGCCAACTCCTCTTTAGACATTGTTCTTCATGACACCTATTACGTAGTAGCCCACTTCCACTATGTCTTATCTATGGGAGCTGTATTTGCCATTGTAGCTGCCTTTGTCCACTGATTCCCATTATTCTCAGGTTATACCCTTCACAGTACTTGAACTAAAATTCACTTTGGAATTATGTTCGTAGGAGTAAACCTAACGTTCTTCCCTCAACATTTCCTTGGTCTGGCAGGAATGCCTCGTCGGTACTCAGATTACCCAGATGCCTACACCCTTTGAAACACGGTTTCTTCAATTGGCTCTCTAATTTCCCTAGTTGCTGTTATCATATTCTTATTTATTATTTGAGAAGCTTTCGCCGCCAAACGAGAAGTTCTGGCAGTAGAGCTGACTGCAACTAATGTAGAGTGACTACATGGCTGCCCTCCTCCCTACCACACATTTGAGGAGCCTGCCTTTGTTCAAGTTCAATCAAACTAACGAGAAAGGGAGGAGTCGAACCCCCATGTATTGGTTTCAAGCCAACCACATAACCGCTCTGTCACTTTCTTAATAAGATACTAGTAAAATAGTTATTACACTGCCTTGTCGAGGCAGAATCGTGGGTTAAATCCCCGCGTATCTTGTTAAACCAATGGCACATCCCTCACAGCTAGGATTTCAAGATGCAGCTTCACCTGTTATAGAAGAACTTCTTCATTTTCACGACCACGCCCTAATAATTGTATTCCTAATTAGTACCCTTGTACTTTACATTATTGTGGCTATAGTTACCACCAAACTTACTAACAAGTATATCTTAGACTCCCAGGAAATCGAGATTATCTGAACTGTTCTTCCAGCGGTCATTCTTATTTTAATTGCCCTCCCCTCCCTTCGTATTCTTTACCTAATGGACGAGATTAACGACCCCCACCTGACAATTAAAGCCATGGGACACCAGTGATACTGAAGCTATGAATATACAGATTATGAAGACCTTGGATTCGACTCATACATAATTCCTACACAAGACCTTACTCCCGGCCAGTTCCGTCTTTTAGAAGCAGACCACCGAATAGTTATCCCAGTTGAATCCCCAATTCGTGTACTAGTTTCCGCCGAAGATGTCCTCCACTCATGAGCTGTCCCCGCCCTAGGTGTTAAAATAGACGCAGTCCCAGGCCGCCTAAATCAAACAGCCTTTATTGCATCCCGTCCAGGGGTCTTCTATGGACAATGCTCTGAAATCTGCGGAGCAAACCACAGCTTCATACCTATTGTGGTTGAAGCAGTCCCCCTAGAACACTTTGAAAACTGATCATCATTAATACTTGAAGACGCCTCGCTAAGAAGCTAAATAGGGTCTAGCGTTAGCCTTTTAAGCTAAAGATTGGTGCCTCCCAACCACCCCTAGCGATATGCCTCAACTCAATCCCGCACCTTGATTTGCCATTCTAGTCTTTACATGACTGGTCTTTTTAACTATTATTCCCACAAAAATCCTAGCTCATACCTACCCTAACGAGCCTACATCCCAAAGCACAGAAAAACCTAAAACAGAGCCCTGAACCTGACCATGATACTAAGCTTCTTTGACCAGTTTATGAGCCCCACATATTTAGGAATTCCCCTTATAGCCCTTGCTTTAACTCTTCCCTGAGTCCTTTATCCTACGCCCTCTGCTCGGTGACTAAACAACCGCTTCCTAGCCCTACAAGGGTGATTCATCAACCGCTTTACCCAACAACTTCTCCTCCCCTTAAGCTTAGGGGGCCATAAATGAGCCGCCCTCTTAACTTCCTTAATAATTTTTTTAATTACCATTAATATGTTAGGCCTCCTTCCTTATACTTTTACCCCTACTACTCAACTATCTCTTAATTTAGGACTTGCAGTTCCACTCTGATTGGCAACAGTCCTTATTGGAATACGAAATCAGCCAACACATGCACTCGGACATCTTCTTCCCGAAGGAACCCCCGGTCCTCTAATCCCCGTCCTCATTATTATCGAAACAATTAGCCTGTTTATCCGACCTCTCGCCTTGGGAGTCCGACTTACAGCTAATCTCACAGCAGGCCATCTCTTAATTCAACTTATTGCCACTGCCGCCTTTGTACTTCTACCTTTAATACCCGTCGTAGCAATCTTAACTTCCACAGTCCTCGTTCTCCTCACCCTATTAGAAGTTGCCGTAGCTATAATCCAAGCTTACGTATTTGTTCTTCTCTTGTCCCTCTATCTACAAGAAAACGTCTAATGGCCCACCAAGCACACGCATACCACATAGTCGACCCCAGCCCTTGACCTCTTACAGGTGCAGTAGCTGCCCTACTGATAACATCCGGTCTTGCAATCTGATTCCACTTCCACTCAACAACCCTAATAGGTCTTGGAATAGCCCTCCTGCTTTTAACAATATACCAATGATGACGAGATATTATTCGAGAAGGCACATTCCAGGGTCACCACACACCCCCGGTACAAAAAGGACTTCGTTACGGAATAATCCTCTTTATTACCTCAGAAGTCTTCTTTTTCCTTGGGTTCTTCTGAGCATTCTATCACTCAAGCCTAGCCCCCACCCCTGAACTAGGTGGCTGCTGACCTCCTACCGGCATCACCCCTCTAGACCCCTTTGAAGTTCCTCTACTTAACACTGCCGTCCTGCTCGCCTCGGGGGTTACAGTCACATGAGCCCACCACAGCATTATAGAAGGGGAACGGAAACAAGCGATTCAATCCCTTGCACTTACAATTCTACTAGGCTTTTACTTTACTTTCCTTCAAGCTATGGAGTACTACGAAGCCCCCTTTACCATTGCAGACGGTGTTTACGGCGCCACATTTTTCGTCGCCACTGGCTTCCATGGCCTTCATGTTATTATTGGCTCTACATTCTTGGCTATCTGTCTACTCCGCCAAATTCAATACCATTTTACATCTGAGCACCACTTCGGATTTGAAGCAGCCGCCTGATACTGACACTTTGTAGACGTAGTCTGACTATTCCTTTATATCTCTATCTACTGATGAGGTTCCTAGTCTTTCTAGTATCAAACAAGTATAAGTGACTTCCAATCACCCGGTCTTGGTTAAATTCCAAGGAAAGATAATGAACTTAGTTACAACTGTAATTGCAATTACCCTTACTCTAGCCGTCGTCTTAGCCTTAGTTTCTTTCTGACTCCCTCAAATAACCCCAGACCATGAGAAACTTTCCCCCTACGAATGCGGCTTTGACCCCTTAGGCTCTGCCCGCCTGCCCTTCTCCCTTCGCTTTTTTCTCGTTGCCATCCTTTTTCTCCTCTTTGACCTAGAAATTGCCCTTCTACTACCACTACCGTGAGGCGACCAGCTTGCGTCCCCCTTAATAACCTTCCTGTGAGCTTCAGCCGTTCTGGCTCTATTAACCCTTGGCTTGATCTATGAGTGACTTCAAGGCGGCTTAGAGTGAGCCGAATAGGCAATTAGTCTAAGAAAAACATTTGATTTCGGCTCAAAAACTTGTGGTTAAAGTCCATAATTGCCTAATGACCCCCGTTCACTTTGCTTTTTCATCAGCCTTCATCCTAGGGCTAACAGGCCTGGCATTCCATCGTACCCATCTTCTCTCCGCTCTCCTATGCCTAGAAGGAATAATGCTTTCTCTATTTATTGCCCTATCCCTTTGAACTTTGCAACTAGACTCCACAAACTTCTCAGCCGCTCCTATACTTCTATTGGCATTTTCAGCGTGTGAAGCAAGTGCAGGTCTTGCCCTTCTCGTAGCCACGGCCCGAACTCACGGGACCGACCGATTGCAGAACCTTAACCTCCTACAATGCTAAAAATTCTTATTCCTACACTTATGCTAATTCCTACCGCCTGAGGGGCCCCAGCTAAATGATTATGACCTACAACCCTTGCTCACAGTCTCGTTATTGCCCTTATTAGTCTAACTTGATTAAAAAATATATCAGAGACCGGCTGAACGAGCCTAGGGCTTTATATAGCTACAGACCCCCTCTCAACACCACTCCTAGTTTTAACCTGTTGACTGCTTCCCCTAATAATTTTAGCAAGTCAAAACCACACAGCACTTGAACCCTTAAACCGCCAACGAATATATATTACACTACTAACATCTCTTCAATTTTTCCTTATCCTGGCCTTTAGCGCCACAGAGGTAATTATGTTTTATGTTATGTTTGAAGCCACACTCATCCCCACCCTTATTATTATTACCCGGTGGGGAAACCAAACAGAGCGACTCAACGCAGGTATCTACTTCCTGTTTTATACCCTAGCAGGGTCCCTTCCTCTCCTTGTTGCTCTTCTTCTCCTACAGAACAGCACTGGAACCCTCTCCCTACTCACCCTGCAATTCTCTGACCCTCTTCAACTTACCTCCTATGCAGACAAACTATGGTGGGCAGGCTGTCTTCTAGCCTTCTTAGTAAAAATACCCCTTTACGGGGTCCACCTCTGGCTACCTAAGGCCCATGTAGAAGCTCCTGTTGCAGGCTCAATGATTCTAGCGGCTGTTCTACTAAAACTAGGCGGATATGGTATAATACGCATAATCGTTATACTTGATCCCTTAACCAAAGACCTAAGCTATCCCTTTATTATCTTTGCCCTCTGAGGCGTAATTATAACAGGTTCAATTTGCTTACGTCAAACAGATCTAAAATCGCTTATCGCCTACTCCTCAGTGAGCCATATAGGCCTCGTTGTAGGGGGTATTCTTATCCAAACACCCTGAGGCTTTTCAGGGGCCCTTATTCTCATAATTGCACACGGCCTGACATCCTCTGCCCTTTTCTGCCTGGCAAATACAAACTACGAACGAACCCATAGTCGTACGATACTTCTAGCCCGCGGCCTTCAAATAGTACTACCTTTAATAACAGCCTGATGATTCATTGCCAGCCTAGCCAATCTAGCCCTCCCCCCGCTTCCAAATCTTATAGGAGAACTAATAATTATCACCTCGCTATTCAATTGATCCTGATGAACCCTGGCACTAACCGGAGCTGGTACCCTAATTACCGCGAGCTACTCTCTTTACATGTTTCTTATGACCCAACGAGGCCCTATTCCAGCCCACATAATTGCACTGGAACCCACTCACTCTCGAGAGCATTTATTAATAGCTCTCCACCTCCTTCCCTTAGTCCTGCTAATACTCAAACCCGAGCTAATCTGAGGGTGAGCATACTGTAGGTATAGTTTAACGAAAACATTAGATTGTGATTCTAAAAACAGGGGTTAAAACCCCCTTACCCACCGAGAGAGGCTCGCCAGCAACGAAGACTGCTAATCTCCGCGACCTTGGTTGAACCCCAGGGCTCACTCGGCCCCCGCTTCTAAAGGATAACAGCTCATCCGTTGGTCTTAGGAACCAAAAACTCTTGGTGCAAATCCAAGTAGTAGCTATGCATCCCACTTCCCTTATAATAACATCGAGCTTGCTTATTATTTTTACACTATTAGCGTACCCGGTACTTACAACACTCAACCCCACGCCACAAGAACAAAGCTGGGCCCTCTCCCATGTTAAAACTGCAGTCAAGCTGGCTTTCCTAGTCAGCCTTCTTCCCTTATTCTTATTCCTTAATGAAGGAGCAGAAACAATCGTAACATCCTGAACCTGAATGAATACCCAAACCTTTGATGTTAATATTAGCTTCAAATTTGACTTTTATTCCATCATCTTCACGCCAATTGCACTATATGTAACCTGATCCATTCTAGAGTTTGCATCATGATATATACATGCTGACCCCTTTATAAACCGCTTTTTCAAATACCTCCTTGTCTTCCTCATTGCCATAATTGTCCTAGTTACAGCAAACAACCTATTTCAACTCTTTATCGGATGAGAAGGTGTAGGCATTATGTCTTTCCTTCTCATCGGGTGATGATACGGACGAGCAGACGCAAACACCGCTGCTCTACAAGCAGTTGTTTATAACCGAGTCGGAGATATTGGACTAATTTTTTCCCTAGCATGAATGGCCACTAACCTTAACTCTTGAGAAATACAACAAGTATTTACAACCGCTAAAGACTTCGATCTTACATTCCCCCTGCTAGGACTAATTGTTGCCGCCACCGGCAAATCCGCCCAATTCGGGCTTCATCCATGACTTCCCTCTGCTATAGAGGGTCCAACACCGGTCTCTGCCCTACTGCATTCCAGCACTATAGTTGTTGCAGGTATTTTTCTTTTAATCCGAATAAGCCCTTTACTAGCAGATAATCAAACTGCTCTCACCATCTGTCTTTGCTTAGGAGCCCTCACTACGCTATTCACAGCTACTTGTGCCCTGACCCAAAACGACATTAAAAAAATTGTTGCATTCTCAACATCAAGTCAACTAGGACTGATAATAGTCACTATCGGCCTAAACCAACCCCAGCTCGCCTTCCTACATATTTGCACCCATGCCTTTTTCAAAGCAATACTCTTCCTCTGTTCTGGCTCTATTATCCACAGCCTTAATGACGAACAAGACATTCGAAAAATAGGAGGTATACATCACCTCACCCCCTTTACATCCTCCTGCTTAACCATTGGAAGCCTTGCCCTCACAGGCACCCCTTTCTTAGCAGGCTTTTTCTCAAAAGATGCTATTATTGAAGCATTAAACACATCCCACTTAAACGCCTGAGCCCTCGTCCTAACCCTCTTAGCTACCTCCTTCACAGCTATTTATAGCCTCCGTGTTGTCTACTTTGTTTCTATGGGCCACCCCCGCTTTAACTCACTATCCCCTATTAATGAAAACAACCCAGCAGTAATTAATCCCATTAAACGACTAGCCTGAGGAAGCATTATTGCCGGTCTCTTAATTACCTCAAATATCTTCCCCCTAAAAACCCCTGTAATAACCATACCACCCCTTCTTAAACTTGCCGCACTAATTGTCACAATCCTGGGCCTTCTTCTAGCCCTTGAACTAGCCTCATTAACGAGTAAACAATTCAAACCCACACCCTACCTCCCACTTCACCACTTCTCCAACATACTAGGCTTCTTCCCCGCAATTATTCATCGATTCACCCCTAAACTCAACCTAGTGCTTGGTCAAACAATTGCTAGCCAAATGGTAGACCAGACATGGTTAGAAAAAACGGGTCCCAAGGCCGTAGCCACCTTAAATACCCCTCTTATTACGACCACAAGTAATACACAACGCGGCATAATTAAAACATACCTCGCCCTATTCCTATTAACTCTTGTCCTCACCACCCTCTTATTTGTTAATTAGACAGCTCGAAGCGTCCCTCGACTAAGCCCCCGAGTTAGCTCAAGGACAACAAAAAGAGTTAGAAGTAGTACCCACGCACTAATAACTAACATTCCTCCCCCCACTGAATACATTAATGCTACTCCTCCAATATCCCCTCGAAACACAGAAAACTCACCAAGCTCATCCCCAGGCACCCATGAAACCTCGTGCCACCCCCCTCAAAACTTACTTGAAATAAACAACACCCCTGCCGCATAAATAACCATATATGCCGCAACAGGACGACTTCCTCATGTTTCAGGGTAAGGTTCGGCCGCAAGGGCGGCCGAATACGCAAATACAACTAATATCCCTCCCAAATAAATTAAAAATAAAACTAAAGAAAGAAAAGGCCCGCCATAACTGACTAATACCCCACATCCTATGCCCGCTACTACTACCAACCCTAAAGCAGCAAAGTAAGGAGAAGGATTAGAAGCAACTGCAATTAACCCCAACACCAGCCCTAATAAAAATAAAGACATAATATAGGTCATAATTTCTGCCAGGACTTTAACCAGGACTAATGGCTTGAAAAACCACCGTTGTTATTCAACTACAAAAACCTCTAATGGCAAGCCTCCGAAAAACTCACCCCCTACTAAAAATTGCAAACAACGCACTAGTTGACTTACCCGCTCCTTCTAATATTTCAGTATGATGAAACTTTGGTTCCCTACTTGGCCTCTGTTTAATTACCCAAATCCTAACTGGCCTTTTTCTGGCAATACACTATACCGCAGACATTGCAACAGCCTTTTCATCAGTTGCCCACATTTGCCGAGACGTAAACTACGGCTGACTCATTCGAAACATTCATGCCAATGGTGCATCCTTCTTCTTTATTTGCATCTATATGCACATCGGCCGGGGTTTATATTACGGCTCCTATCTTTACAAAGAAACATGAAACATTGGAGTTGTTCTCCTTCTTCTAGTAATAATAACCGCCTTTGTTGGGTACGTCCTGCCCTGAGGACAAATATCTTTCTGGGGTGCGACCGTCATTACCAACCTTCTGTCAGCAGTCCCTTACATTGGCAATACCCTTGTTCAATGGATCTGAGGCGGCTTCTCAGTAGATAACGCCACCCTCACTCGATTCTTTGCCTTCCACTTCCTATTTCCTTTCGTCATTGCAGGTGCCACCCTCATCCACCTGCTTTTCCTTCATGAAACAGGCTCGAACAACCCCTTAGGTTTAAACTCTGACGCAGATAAAGTTTCCTTTCATCCTTATTTTTCTTACAAAGACCTCTTAGGATTTGCAGTACTACTAATCGCTCTAACAGCTCTAGCTCTCTTCTCCCCTAATTTATTAGGGGATCCTGACAACTTTACCCCAGCCAACCCCTTAGTTACCCCACCACACATCAAGCCTGAATGATACTTCTTGTTTGCCTACGCCATCTTACGCTCGATTCCAAACAAACTAGGAGGGGTCTTAGCCTTACTTGCCTCCATCCTGGTTCTTATAGTTGTCCCCATCCTTCACACTTCTAAACAACGTGGCATTACATTCCGACCGCTCTCCCAATTCCTCTTCTGAACATTAATCGCAGATGTTGTTATCCTTACCTGAATTGGAGGTATACCTGTAGAACACCCCTTCATCATTATTGGCCAAATCGCATCTTTCTTGTACTTCTTCCTTTTCCTCGTCCTCGCCCCACTAGCAGGATGGGCCGAAAACAAAGCCCTCGGATGATCCTGCGTTAGTAGCTCAGCGCCAGAGCGCCGGTCTTGTAAACCGGATGCCGGAGGTTAAAATCCCCCCTAACGCTTCAAAGAAAGGAGATTTTAACTCCCACCCCTAACTCCCAAAGCTAGGATTCTAAACTAAACTATTCTTTGCAAGCACTTGCTAGCACTTGCTAGCACGCGCTAAATTTGTTTGTACATGTATGTATTTACACCATACATTTATATTAACCATATCAGGGGCATTCAAGGACATATATGTTTTATCAACATATCTAGGATTAACACATTCATATATCACCATAACACTAAGGGTTACATAAAGCATATAGACCTTTATCTAACATTTATTTAAGTCAAGGATAGGCGACATTTAAGACCGAACACATATCCTCATAAGTTAAGTTATACCTTTACCCAACATCTCGTCATACCTCAAAATCTTAATGTAGTAAGAGCCTACCATCAGTTGATTTCTTAATGCCAACGGTTATTGAAGGTGAGGGACAACTATTGTGGGGGTTTCACACAGTGAATTATTCCTGGCATTTGGTTCCTACTTCAGGGCCATTACTTGATGTTATCCCTCATACTTTCATCGACGCTTGCATAAGTTAATGGTGGAATACATACTCCTCGTTACCCACCAAGCCGGGCGTTCTTTCCATCGTGCATAGGGTTCTCTTTTTTTTTCCTTTCAATTGACATTTCACAGTGCATACAGATATGATATAATAAGGTTGAACATTTCCTCTGCACGCAAGGATATAGTATGAATGGTGAAAAGACTTTCTATAAAGAACCACATCTTAGGATATCAAGAGCATAAATAATGGAAATTACTCCTAAAATATCTAAGAGACCCCCTTCTGGGATTTTTTACGTTTTTTAGCGTAAACCCCCCCTACCCCCCCTAAACTCCTGAGATAGCTAACACTCCTGAAAACCCCCCGGAAACAGGAATACCTCTAGAGATCTTTTGGGGCCCAAATTGCATCTATTTACATTATTAAAATGATGTGCATA